CATCGTCTAGTGGTTCAGGACATCTCTCTTTCAAGGAGGCAGCGGGGATTCGACTTCCCCTGGGGGTAGGGTACTACGAAAGGAAGTTAATCATGGATTACCAATAAGTTTAAAATGGATTCTTCCTGGGTCGATGCCCGAGCGGTTAATGGGGACGGACTGTAAATTCGTTGGCAATATGTCTACGCTGGTTCAAATCCAGCTCGGCCCAACAATTCGTCAATCTACCATGAGATGGTATAAATTCTTGCCCTTCCAAAATACCCGATACGTAGGAGTCAAATTTTCTGCTATATCCCTTAATTTCCCTGGGATTGTAGTTCAATTGGTTAGAGCACCGCCCTGTCAAGGCGGAAGTTACGGGTTCGAGCCCCGTCAGTCCCGATAAATCCAATAAACCCATCAATTAAACTCTCTCTTTTCTGTGAAAGATGGGACAAAGGGCAGGGCATAATTTCCTTCCCAAGAAAAGGGTTTCTTTTTTTTTTTTTCGTATTTCTCATCATCAAACAAATAGATGCAAATTTTCGGTACGTCAACGGGTACCGATTGATGATATAAATATATATATATTTGGATTAGTACAATTGTTGGTAGCATTATATTCAGGATTCCAAGATATATTGGATCTTTGTTTTTTCAATTGTTCATAATAGAATATGGGCAGAGAATACCACAGGGTTCTTGGTAGGACATACGTAGCACATACACAAATGGAATTCATTTGTTATATGACCAAAAATCAAAATAAAGGAAATAGAATTTCCCCCACGAGCTACGTTTCCAAATTATCTCGGTTTCTGGTTCTGATTTTGGGGAATCTCAATTAGTAAATTTCTTAATTTGAATTTGAAAAATCTATTTTATTCAAATTGCACACTGAACTTTTAATATATGTATCCTAGCCCTAAATATAAGAATCTGAGGAAAGAGGATATAAAGAAGGATAAAGATCGTCCCATAATGGCATCTTTCGAATTAATTTAGTGAAGCAATTAATAAAAATTCCTCCCTATTTTTCTATTTATTGTATTTTCGGAGTCCCGTCGAAATCAAAAAGGCTACTATTGGTAGAATATTAGATACTTTTTACTAGGATTCATCTTTATCACACGTCTTTGTTTTCAAAGAAAATTAGATCATTAAAAAAAAAGTTTAGAATTTAACTTCTTTCTTTTTCCATTTCACCTCTATTGTTTATTTTGGTTTGTGGCTAATGGAAGTGGAAGGGTCGTCCGAGAAGTATCATCGGATAATGATACAGGAAAGGCGTAGGGTAGGTTAGCGAAAAGAAAGAACAGTAAATAAACAAATTCTTGATTGGATCAGGAATCCCATTTTTTATTTGATTCGGTGTGGATAAAAGATGTTTTTATGGTATACTATTCAATTTTCGAGATGAGTTTATTTCATAGCTTAGATATTGTTATTTAGGCTATGGATTCGATTGAATAAGGTCGATAGGGAATTCATCTATTGAATTTACAGGCAAAAGGTTTAGCATCTCTATGGGATTAAATCCTGAGTTATTGTAAAATTAAAATAAAAAAACGATTAAATTATTAAATTATGGAAGTAAATATTCTTGCATTTATTGCTACTGCATTGTTCGTTCTCGTGCCTACTGCTTTTCTACTTATCATTTACGTAAAAACAGTCAGTCAAAATCAAAGTAAAAATGATTAATAAATTTGACCGAAACCCGACTTCTCGCGAAAAGTATTCAAGTTCCGCGTCTTAAATGAAATGCGCGGACTAGAATCGTCAGTATTCTATGCGATCCGATAGTATATGGTAGAAAGAAAGATTCATATATTTCTTTCTACCATATACTATCGTCGTTTTATTGTTTTTATTGTAGTGTAAAAAGAAAGGGGTCCTATACAGTGTATAAAATACTTCAGTACTGTAGTAAAGTTGTACTCTAATAATAATACAAACTTAATATAAATAAATTTTAAATACTACATACAATAGGCTGGATCTTCCTATATGTAGATATAACTTCCATATATGTAATGTACATAGTACCTAATTCTATTTCTTTGCTACATCTATTTGTTCCAGTTGAAAAAACTTTTCAGAATGATCTATAAAGCTATTGATAGAGTTTTATTCCTCAACTCAATTCATAGTACCTCTAGAGTCCACTTCTTCCCCATACTACCAGTGAAAGAGAAAATGTAAAGACTACCATTAAACCAGCCCACGCGAGACTTACTATATCCATGTGAATTATGTCCCCTAATTTCTAGAAATTATTCATTCTATTATTGTTCACTAATAATAGTGGAATGAATGGCGCATAGTCAAAAAGGTATTCTGACCCAACACTATTGATGAACCAATCAACGAAATAAATTTCTATTTATAAAAACCTATACTTGATACTTGCTTAGAATTAAACAAGTATAAAAAAGGTACTTTTCCTCTGCTGTGCTTATGCTGGGGAAGAATTAAGCCAGTTCTATTAACAAAAGAGTTAGATCAGCAGAACAAG